CTAAAATATTGGTATTAACCCCGAAACTCTCGGCAGATGGCCAGTGACCCAAGAAAACGAAAGAATCGGTTACATTTTTCATACGATCTCCTTTTATAGATAAACTAAAAAAATCATTGTATTGCTTCACTTATTTACTACTTCTAAATAGAAAATAGGTTAAAAATGAATTTCATGAATTTTCGTTTTTCAATTGAAATTCCCAATAACAATAATACTTCATTTTTATATTTATTGTAATTAATTGAAATAAAATAGAATTAGTTACAATTAGGTACTAGGTTTCCTGTGAATTGCGAAATAGTTCCTTTATTGGAGCACTTCTGTTTTGCTTTGGACTAAGTAAGGGGAAGGAAGGAAGAAAACGAGTGGGGTAACACTAATTCTTCATCTTCAAATCAGCCCTTCCCTTGGATTTTTTTATGAATACATTAAGTAATTCTGTCGAGACGAAATATTAACTTAAATATAATGTGAAAAAACAACCTGCATGTCCACGACCATAAAGGAAATACATATTTCTCATGTTTTTTTCCTTTTCTCAGATTAAACAAAAGGATTTGCAAATAAAAGGGCTAATGCTACAACCAATCCATAAATTGTTAAAGCTTCCATAAAAGCTAAACTAAGTAATAAAGTACCTCGTATTTTTCCCTCGGCCTCGGGCTGTCTCGCAATACCTTCTACAGCTTGGCCTGCAGCAGTACCTTGACCAATTCCAGGTCCGATAGAAGCAAGCCCTACAGCCAATCCAGCAGCAATAACGGAAGCGGCAGAAATCAGTGGATTCATGATAGATAAGTTCCTCACACAAAAAAATAAATGGTTAATGATACAATCAACCAAAGAATTAGGACTTAATAAATTGTAATATTCATAGAGTAGAAAAAAAAAATGCCGAATTTTAATTATAATATATATATTATAATTATTAAATTAATTCATTTAATATTTTTGAATCAATTCAACTTATCAACTTACTGCATTTCCTTTTTTTTAAGCCTTCTTCGATCTTTTTCTTTAGTTTATCTATTTATTTCTTTTTTTTTTTCACGGTTATAAATGAAACAAACCGAAAGACCTTGGTTGGCAGCTCTATCAAAATTCAAGTAGTGCAAATAAAATATTCGTTGATATATAACTTGTCAATATCTAATATCAAATATACATGTGTTTCTTACATAACGTAAACCGCCTATATGTATCTTATGTATTTTAAATTCAATCGAATTTTAGAATCATTCTTCGAAACATCTAATCTAAAAAAATTAACCTATAATCATTAGATTCCACGTATCTGGCGCAACCACTCTCTACTAAACCAACTCCTTTTTTTACACATCTCATCATAATATATTTTTTCTATTACCATTAGAGTCTATCAAGATAGAATCTAATGGTAATAGAGTTTCTTGAGCGACACACGATTGGATCTAAACTTAAAAATCGACTCTTCCTAAGACTAATCAATGATGACCCTCCATGGATTCCCCTATATAAGCTGCGGCTAAAGTTGCAAAAATAAGAGCCTGAATCCCACTTGTAAATAATCCGAGGAACATGACAGGTATAGGAACCACTAAAGGGACTAAAGAAACAAGAACAACAACTACTAATTCATCCGCTAATATATTTCCAAAAAGTCGAAAACTAAGTGATAGAGGTTTTGTGAAATCTTCTAAAATGTTAATGGGTAAAAGAATTGGAGTTGGTTGAATGTATTTACCAAAATAACCTAAGCCTTTTTTTGTAAGACCCGCATAGAAATAGGCTACTGACGTGAGTAAAGCTAAAGCAACAGTAGTATTTATATCGTTCGTGGGTGCGGCTAACTCCCCGTGAGGTAACTGTATGATTTTCCAAGGCAAAAGGGCCCCTGACCAATTAGAAACAAAAATAAATAGAAACATAGTTCCAATAAAAGGAACCCAAGGGCGATATTCTTCTCCAATTTGAGTTTTGCTCACGTCTCGAATGAATTCGAGGACATATTCAAAGAAATTCTGACCACCTGTCGGAATGGTTTGTGGATTCCGAACAGCTATAGCAGCTGACCCTAGTAAGATCGCAATTACAACCCAAGAAGTTATAAGTACCTGGCCATGGATTTGGAAACCTCCTATTTGCCAAAAAAAATGTTGACCTACTTCCACACCAGACATATTATAGAACCCCTTTAGTGTGTTGGTTGAATATGATAGAATATTCATATTGTCCTCTGACAGAAATATAACTAAAAAAAATTATTTTGATTCAACCATCTCTTTCTCGACTTGTCTACTTTAGTTTTATTTAATTTATTTTGTTTAGGATACCTATTAATAACATAATATCCCCAGTCCTTTAATTATTTTAATTGTTTTTGAATTTGATATTATAGTAAACAATTCTAGTATAAATTAGGGGAATTTTATTGTGGATTTCATAAAAAAATCAGGGATTTCTTACATAGCTAGAACGACCTTCACAAATAGCAAATACTAGCTTGGTAAGAATTAATCGGATTGAGGATATAGCATCATCGTTTACCGGAATCGAAATATCGGCGAGGTCCGGGTCACAATTTGTATCGATTAAACAAATTGTTGGAATTCCCAAAGTAATACATTCTCGAAGGGCCGTATATTCTTCTTGTTGATCAACGATGATTACAATATCAGGTAACTCTGTCATATATTTAATCCCGCCCAGATATGTTTGCAAGTGAGATAATTGTCTCTTCAACACCGCGGCATCTCTCTTCGGGAGACGGGCGAGTCTCCCCGCCTTTTGTTCCATTCTTAAGTCCCTAAATTTATGAAGTCTTGTTTCTGTAGTGGACCAATTCGTTAACATACCGCCAAGCCACTTTTTATTAACATAATGACATCGAGCTCTTATTGCAGCCCATGCTACTGAGTCAGCTGCTTTATTTTTTGTCCCAACAATTAAAAATCTTTTTCCTCGACTTGCTGCCTCAAAAACTAAATCACAAGCCTCTGATAAAAAACGAGCAGTTCTGGTAAGATTTATAATATGAATACCCTTGCATTTTGCAGAGATATAAGGTGACATTCGAGGATTCCATTTTCGAGTACCGTGACCAAAATGAACTCCCGCCTCCATCATCTCTTCCAAATTTATGTTCCAATATCTTCTTGTCATTTCTCCACACACACTTCGAACTCTTTTTTTTAATAAAGAGATGAGGTATCCTGAAATAAAAAATTGTTCCAACGGAACCTTCTTTTTTAACGTGGATTGACAATTGATGGCCAAATCAAACCATAAATTCTTTTCTATTCGTTATATATTTTTTTTATTACATTAGTTTATTCAATTAATTAAATAACAAAGATAAAAAAAAAATCTCTTCTCTTAAATCCCAAAAATCATTGTTGTTTTGATCTATGACCTAAATTCTTTGAAAAACAAGAATCCAAAAATTCTCTGTGGTAAAACAAAATATCTCCTTCGAATAGATTCTTGTTTTTTATTTTCAAGGGAATGCTAATGCTCTTATGTTGGTTTGAACGGTGGACGAATCCCTTGAATCCAGTACCGACGGGTATCATCCCCCCCAGAACAACGTTTTCTTTTAGTCCTTTCAACCAATCAATACGGCCTCGAAGAGCAGCTTTTGCTAAAACTCGAGCAGTTTCTTGAAAACTTGCTTCGGATATAAAGCTTTGAGTATTCAGAGATGCTCTCGTTATTCCCAATAAGAAAGTTCGGTAACAGATCGCTTCTTCCAAAGCGCGCCCCACCCGTTCTGCTCGAAACAATCCAATAAGTTCTCCGGGCAAAAAAACATTAGACATTCCATCCTCTGAAACTAAGGCTTTGGATGTTATTTGCCGTACAATAATTTCGATATGCCTATTATGGATCTGCACCCCTTGGGATCGATAAACCTTTTGGATCTTATTAACCAAAGAGATACGACTTTGCGCAATAGTTAGCTCAGCTCCAACTAAGAATCCCCACGGAATTCCAAGACTTTTTTTTATACGCTCGTTCCAACCATTAATCCTATTTTCTAGATTCATTGATATTGAATCAACCGAACGAACTTCTAAGACTTGTTCCACTTTTGGCAGACCTTGCGTTATATCCCCAGACCGGGATTTTTCATATATAAATGTAACTAAAGTATCCCCTTCATAAATGAGTTTCCCATAATGACCATGAACAGTTGCTCCTGGGGTAGCCAAACGGGGCTTAGCCGATCTTATTACTACAGAATCAAACTGAACAATTAGAACTTGACCCGATTTTAAGTGCAGTCCATTTTTGATTATACATACATTTTCACAAATAAATTGCCCAAGACACATTTTTGTAGATGTCTCGTCACAAAACTGGTAATGAAGAAAATACCAATGCAAATTGAATGGATTCAAAATGATGGTACTACAAAAATCGGGGTTATAAATTCTTCCCTTTTCATCTATTAAATAATATTGTAAATAATATTGACATTTAAGTACTTGTGATTGAAAGGTTTGTTTTAAATTGTAAAATTGTAAATAAATATTTACCAATATCTGATTATGAGTTATTAAATGGTAAAAAAAAAAAGAATTCGCAAATTGAAGGACTGTTCCTAAAGGACCCAATGAGTTCTTAATTGGAATTGGGCGATCTTTTTTAATGGATTTCTTGTGATATTTTACACCGTTGATTGTGAAGGGACCCATTCGAAAACAATTGGATGATGACAAAATTATAAAAAACAGGCATTCCTTATTTTTATCCAACAACGTACGAACAGTTCCTTGATTTTGGTTAAATGATTGTTGAAGTTTTGTCTTTGAAGAAATGGACAAAAACGGATTCATTTTGTTATGTTCGGATCCATAATCAGAAAAAAGGGAGGGATCATTCCTTTTCCCGATACATGAATTCACTAAATCGACCCTTAGGAAATCCCGAATTATACTTTTTGTCCTTACTTCAACAAAAGAAGTGCGGACCTTTTCGATAAAAGAACTTTTTTTGTCTTGGCTCCAATTCAATAC